TTATTCATTGTTAATAAAGATAATAAACGAAAATTTTTGTTAAACGTTTTTGATCCTTCTTTACCCCATAAAGATATTGAATAAAATGAACTGTTTTTTTTACCATTGTAATTTTTAAAATTAAGATTGAAATATCCTTCAAAAATAAGTAAATAAATCCGAAACATATAAAATGCAGTTAATCCCGCAGTGAACCAAGCTATTATTGCGAAACTAAGTGAATACAACCAACTATCATTAAGAATTTCATCTTTGGACCAAAAACAGGCGAAGGGTGGAATACCACAAAGAGAAAATGTTCCTAATAAAAAAGAAGTTTTTGTAATTGGAATATGTTTTGTTAAACCACCCATAAGAACCATATTTTGACTCTTATCTGGAGAATAACCAACAATAGCTTCCATTGAATGAATAATAGATCCAGACCCTAAAAACAACAATGCTTTCGAATAGGCATGAGTAATCAAATGAAATAAAGCACCTCGATAAGACCCCATACCTAGAGCTAACATCATATAACCCAATTGAGACATTGTAGAATAAGCTAAACCTCTCTTAATATCTTTTTGAGCAAGAGCTAAAGTAGCTCCTAAAAAGACTGTGATTATGCCTATCAAAGCTATTAAATTCATTATGTAAGGTATGACTAGGAAAAGAGGAAAAAGTCGAGCTACAAGAAAAATTCCCGCCGCTACCATAGTAGCAGCATGTATCAGAGCCGAAATAGGAGTAGGGCCTTCCATGGCATCGGGCAACCATACATGAAGAGGGAATTGTGCTGATTTAGCAATTGCACCGGAAAATAAGAAAAAGGTACACAAAGTAACGAATACAAGATTAACTTGATTAGCAGAAATCAAGTTAGTGACTATTTTGAACAAATCTCGAAATTCGAAACTGCCCGTTATCCAATAAAGCCCAATAATTCCTAATAATAAACCAAAATCCCCTACACGATTAGTTACAAATGCTTTTTGACAAGCATTCGATGCACTAGGTCGTGTGAACCAAAAACCTATTAAAAGATAAGAGCACATTCCAACTAATTCCCAAAAAATATAAATTTGTATCAAATTTGAACTAGTAACTAATCCCAACATTGAAGTATTGAAAAAACTCATATAAGCAAAAAATCTCAAATAGCTTTGATCATGAGACATATAATTATCACTATAAAAAAGAACCATAATTCCAACTGTAGTAATTAATATTAACAAAATAGAAGTAAGTGGGTCAATCAAGTGTCCGAACTCTAAAGAAAAATCATTATTGATGGTCCACGACCATATATGTTGATAAATAAAACTGCTATTTATTTGCTGAATAGACAGATCGATTGAAAAAATCATAACTATACTTAACACTAAAACACTTGGAAAAGCCCACATACGACGAAGTTTTTTTGTTGTCACCGGAAAAAGTAGAAGTCCTGCTCCTAGTAACATAGGGACTGGGAATGTAAGGAAAGGTATGATCCATGAATATTGATATATATGTTCCATAAAAAAAACTTTTTTAATTACTAATTAATTATTTCGTGTTTCTGATTTATCAGCTCTTATATCTTTTTATTTGAAATCAGTCAATAAAGAAAAGAAATGAAAAAGAAAAGAAATGAAAAAGAAAAAAGAAAAGAAATGAAAAAGAAAAAACACAAAGTATATAAAACTTAAATCCAATTTTATATTTCTATTCTTAATTATTTAATTATTATCAATTTTTAAAAAATAATTCACATATTAAAATCAAAAAGTTAGAATTGATGAAATAAAGATACTATTGAAAACAAAAAAATACTTATTCTAACTAACTAGAAAGCCATTATTATTCAATAAATTACTTAAAAATTATTCAATAAATTACTTAAAATTTTTGATTTTTCATTTAATTAAAACTTTTTATCTACATAGAGAAAGGTTAAAGAATTCTACGAAAAGTGGTTTATTAAATTTTGATAGTGATAGTAATAATAAAAAAAGCGAATTTTAACAGAAGCACGGATGATGTTAGCAGATCCTTACTGGATTCAATAAAATAATTATTTTATTTGTTTATTTTTATTTATTCCGAACCATTAACTAGTACCTTTTCAAACGGAGTTATTGTTTTTCATTATGTTTCTAAAAAAGACTGTTATATTTGACACTTTTCTTTTAGATTTTCCATAGGTATAAAGTAAAGAATTATTCAAATTTTTTTTTATTTTAACAAATTAATTAATAGTCTCATTTGGATTTTCTAATTCAATTTGAATTAGATATACTTTTTCGTTGAGTTTGACCAATTATGCGAAAAAAAAATGAAAGGTTTTTTAATAGAATTTTGAAATATTAGGCTAACTAACAATTTCAGGATAAAAAAAATTGAGGTTCTTAAACTTTATTGATGTATTTTTTTATACATTTAATATGATGAAAAAAGATAGAAATAGAAATAAGTCGGATAGGCTTCTTTGATGAAAAGAGTCAAATTTTCAGATTTAATATATAGATTAAGGAAGCGAATAGTAAAAATCTATTAAAAAAAATAAGCTTTCCGATAAAGTAAAGACAATTTTTTTTGAAGTACGTAACAGAACTAGAAATTTTGTTGTTATATGATAGAATATCTAATGATGTTTCGAAATCCTAACTCAAACTCTTTCCACAATAAAAAACTAAGCAATAAAATATTTCGATAAATCTATTGAATGGAATAAATATTTAAATTGGACTTCATCAAATTTGATTTGGTTTGATTCTTAAATAAAAATTTCGTCATGAATTTGAATATTTCGTAAAAAGTAAAGTATTGCCTCAAAGCTCGACGATTAAATAAAAATTGATTATTATAATTTCAAGCAAGCCGCTATGGTGAAATTGGTAGACACGCTGCTCTTAGGAAGCAGTGCTAGAGCATCTCGGTTCGAGTCCGAGTAGCGGCATTAGATCCTGTAATTTTCAAAAGGATACAATATATCCTATAATGACTTTACTTCCTAATTTCAATTCTATATACGAAAAGAGGAACCTCCGTAACTTTTTTATTTTTTATTTTATGATAGTTTCGGCTTTAGAGCATATATTAACTCATATATCTTTTTCAGTCGTGTCAATTGTAATTACAATTCATTTGATAACCTTATTGGTCGATGAATTCGTAGAACTCTATGATTCGTCAGAAAAGGGCATGATAACTACTTTTTTCTGTATAACAGGATTATTAGTTACTCGTTGGTTTTTTGGTGGACATTTACCATTAAGTGATTTATATGAATCATTAATCTTTCTTTCATGGGCATTTTCTGTTATTCATATAATTCCGTATTTAAAAAAATATAAAAATTATTTAAGCGCAATAACCGCGCCAAGTACTTTTTTTACTCAAGGGTTTGCCACTTCAGGTCTTTTAAAAGGCATGCATCAATCGGAAATGTTAGTACCCGCTCTTCAATCCCAGTGGTTAATGATGCACGTAAGTATGATGATATTGGGCTATGCCGCTCTTTTGTGTGGATCATTATTATCAGTAGCATTTCTAGTCATCAGATTTCAAAAAATCATAAAAATTTTTGATAAAAGCAATAATTTATTAACCGATTCATTTTACTTTAATGAGATACAATATATAACGGACCGAAAAAATGTTTTAAGAAATATTTCCTTTCTTTCGTCTAGGAATTATTATAGGTTTCAATTGATTCAACAATTAGATGACTGGAGTTATCGGATTATAAGTATAGGATTTCTTTTTTTAACTATAGGTATTCTTTCGGGAGCAGTCTGGGCTAATGAAGCATGGGGATCATATTGGAATTGGGACCCAAAGGAAACTTGGGCATTTATTACATGGACCATATTCGCGATTTTTTTTCATACTCGAACAAATAAAAATTTGGAGGGTTTAAATTCGGCAATTGTCGCTTCTATCGGTTTTCTTCTAATTTGGCTATGCTATTTTGGAGTTAATTTATTAGGAATAGGACTACATAGTTATGGTTCATTTACATTAACAATTACCAATTGAAGAAAGGATCTGACGAATGCAACTCTCTAGGACAGCAAAACATAGAGACAAAAAGCTTCAGGTAAGCTGTTGAGAACTTTTTGAATCAACTAGTATGGTGATTCAAAAAGTTCTCACAAATGCCAAAAATTTTTGCTTAGAATTCATTTTTTGTTAATTACAATTCAAGATTTAAGAGAGTAAAAAAGAAGTTTTTTCATTGTGTAACCTAAGAATTTTGAATTGTTGAAAATAAAAAATCCTATGATTTTTTATTTTTAGAAAAACTATCTATAAAAATAATTAGATAGAATAGCTTCGACTCTGTCAATTGATAATGAGAAAACGAAATCCGGATAAATACCAATACTTATTACAGGCAGAAGGATAGAGATCGAAACAAATAATTCCCGAGGTCCAGAATCAAAAAAATAAGAGTTTGGAGTATTAAACAGTTTGTATCCATAGAACATCTGTCGTAACATAGATAATAAATAAATAGGAGTTAATATCATTCCAACTGCCATTAGGATAGTAATTAATATTTTTGTCGTTAAAAGGTATTTTTGGCCACTAATTAGTCCAAAAAAGACTATCAATTCCGCGAAAAAACCACTCATGCCCGGTAATGCAAGGGAAGCTAGTGATAAAATACTGAAGGTCGTGAATAGTTTTTGCATTAGGGGAGCCATTCCGCCCATTTCGTCAAGATAAAGACGACGTATTCTATCATAACCAGTTCCTGCCAAGAAAAAGAGTGCAGCACCAATAAATCCATGGGATAGAATTTGTAAAATAGCTCCATTGAGTCCCATATCACTTATCGAGCCAATTCCTATAATTATGAAACCCATATGAGATACAGAAGAATAGGCTATTCTTTTTTTTAAATTTCGTTGACCAGGAGATGTTGAAGCTGCATAGATTATTTGCATTACGCCTATTATTATCAACCAGGGGGAAAAGATAGAATGAGCATGAGGTAATAATTCCATATTGATTCGAATCAATCCATACGCCCCCATTTTTAATAGGATTCCGGCTAGAAGCATACAAGTACTGTAATGTGCTTCCCCATGAGTGTCTGGTAACCATGTATGTAAGGGTATAATCGGTGATTTGACAGCAAAAGCAATAAGAAATCCAATATAGAAAAATATTTCTAGTCCCACAGGATATGATTGATTGGCTGATGTTTCAAAATTGAATGTTGGTTCATTAGAACCATATAAAGCGATACCTAAAGCTCCCATTAATAAAAAAACCGAACCGCCTGCAGTATACAAAATAAACTTTGTAGCTGAATACAGACGTTTCTTTCCCCCCCACATGGAAAGAAGTAGATAGACGGGAATTAATTCTAACTCCCACATGATAAAAAAAAGTAAAAGATCTTGAGATGAAAATAATCCTATTTGAGCACTATACATTGCCAACATCAGAAAATGGAATAATCGGGAATCCCGAGTAATCGGCCAAGCCGCTAAAGTCGCTAAAGTGGTGATAAATCCTGTCAGTAAAATAGGTCCTAAAGAAAATCCATCTATTCCCAATCTCCAGTACAAATCAAAAAACGCGATCCATTTATAATCTTCTGCTAATTGGATTAATGGGTCCTCAAATTGAAAATAATAAGAGAACGCATAAGTTATTAAAAGGAGCTCTACTATACATATATATAAAGTATACCACCTAATTACCTTATTTCCTCTATGAGGGAAAAAGAAAATTAAGAAACCCGCCACTATCGGTAAAACTACAAATATTGTTAACCAAGGAAAAGAATTCGTGGTAAAGACAAGATACGCTTAGACTGGAAAAACCCGTGCTAGAAAACATTTTTTCGAGTACGGGTTTTTGTCGGTAAACAAAAAAGCAAATGTATTCAAGTGGGGTTTTCTGGAAACTATCAATAAGCTAGACCCATGCTTCGAGTTGTTTCATGCCATAAATAAACTCGAACACTCAAGAAATCTGTTGGACAAGCGGATTCACATCTTTTACAACCGACACAATCCTCTGTTCTTGGAGCGGAAGCAATTTGCTTGGATTTACACCCATCCCAAGGTATCATTTCTAATACATCCGTGGGACAGGCTCGGACACATTGAGTACACCCTATACATGTATCATAAATTTTTACTGAATGTGACATTGGATTTAAAATTTTTTTAACGTCATAAAATTTCAATCTAGTAAATTTCTAAATGAATCAGCATATATTTAGAAACCAGACGAATCAATGATTTACCAGAAATTTTCTCAATTCTGGATCAACTTCTGAGATAGAGCCAAGATACTTTTATTTCTTGTGTTTTCACAAACATGATCAGACAACTTAGATATCATACATACGAACTCAAATTAATGAATATGAAAATTATATTCTATACAATTAATACTACTTATTCAACAAATTCGATTGATTGATACAGGTGGATTTTCTGTTACGATAAATTGACGAAACAATAGCCGGTCCAATAGCTGCTTCAGCGGCTGCGATAGCTATAACAAAAATTGAAAAAATATTTCCTTTTAGTTGGCTACTATCAAAAAAATCAGAAAATGTTACGAAATTTATATTAACCGCATTCAGTATAAGTTCAAGACACATAAGGGCTCTAACCATATTTCGACTCGTGATTAATCCATAGATACCGATAGAAAATAAACAGGCACTCAAAATAAGTACATGCTCGAGCATCATTGAACAACTCCTTATCAATTTTTCAATTTCGATTTATTTCAATATGGGTACCAATTCCACCCGAGATTGACTCGAATTAAGAATATCATAAGTACCGAACAAATAAATATATGGATAATAGATCAAATAAAAGAATTTATACATAAATAATCTTTAAATAAAATTGAAGGAAAAGAGATGTGATAACATCGAAAACCGTTTTAATTTTGATTTCGATTATTAATTCGAAAAGTTTCTTACTGACGAGCCACAGCAATCGCACCTATCAAAGCAACTAAAAGAATTATTGAAATGAATTCAAATGGAAGAAAAAAATCTGTTGCTAAATGAATTCCAATTTGTTGACCATTACTTATCAAATCTTGTTCTATAATCTGATTTGTTGTTGTAGTCCAAATAATTCCGTACCATGATGTATCTGGAATAATAGTAATTAGTGAAACAAAAATACTTGTACAAACTAAGGAAGTAACCCCATTTCCAACAGTCCAAAGATTAAAATCTTTGTAATATTCTGAACCATTCATGAACATTACGGCAAATAGAATTAAAACATTTATAGCTCCCACATAAATAAGGAGCTGTGCAGCAGCTACAAAATGAGAGTTTGATAAAATATAAACGAAAGATATACAAACAAGAACGAATCCTAATGAAAAGGCAGAATAAATTGGGTTAGTAAATAATACTACCCCTAAACCTCCTAATATAAGACCTAATCCCAGAAAGACTAAAAGAAAATCATGTATTAGTCCAGGTAAATCCATTGCACGTAAAATAAGAAATAACAAAATTGAATTGTTTCTTCATGACCTTATTGACTATTGACTTGACCAGGAAAAACTTTTTTATATTTTATATTCTTTTTTTATTATTTTATTATTTTTTATTATTTTATTATTATAGGCTTCTTAATTTTAAATTCGAGGGGGTCTAAATAATTACTATATGTACACCTTTCGAAATTTTATTCTCGAAAGAATTTTGGATAGAATTCTAGATATCTTAATAGATTGTCAATCCAAATTGAGTTTCGATGCAATTTTCTCATCAATCAAATCAATAGGTGGAATTTCGAATTTTTGTAGTCATTGACCAAGAAAATGAAAGAAACCCCCTTCCATACTTTTAGATCAAAACAGAACTTTCCTTTTTTTAGTTTAATAATTGTATTTTTAAATCACTCAAAGTGGTTTATCCATTTTTTTTTTAGTTGAATTGAAAATTGTTCGAATCGTATAATCGTCAACTACTGATATTGGTAAACGACCCAAAGCAATTTGATTATAATTCAATTCATGACGATCATAAGTAGAAAGCTCATATTCTTCTGTCATTGATAAACAATTTGTTGGACAATACTCAACACAGTTGCCGCAAAATATACAGATTCCGAAATCAATACTGTAATTAAGCAACCGTTTTTTTCGAATGTAAGTTTCCAGTTTCCAATCAACAACAGGCAGATCTATAGGGCATACACGAACACATACTTCACAAGCAATGCATTTATCAAATTCGAAATGGATTCGACCGCGGAACCGCTCTGATGTGATTAATTTTTCATAAGGATATTGAATAGTTACAGGTAAACGATTTGCATGGGATAAGGTAATCATGAAACTTTGACCAATGTACCTTGCGGCTCGTATGGTTTGTTTCCCATAATTCATGAACCCAGTTACCATGGGAAACATAGCGTAAATTTTTATGAATAATTTGATTTTTTTTTTCTCTTGGTTGAGTTGAAGACAAATCATAATATTCTTTTCTTTTTTCTTAGAGTTTTCTTTATTATTATTAATTAATATTCGAATTTTTCGAATTTTATTTTTTTATTATCCTTTTCTTTTATAGTGAAAGGAGTTGGAAAGAGGTTGTTAATAATAGATTACCGAGGGAAATTGGTAAAAGAAATTTCCATCCAAGATTTAAAAGTTGGTCCATTCGTAGTCTAGGTAAAGTCCACCTTGTTGTGATAGAAATGAACAAGAACAAATAAGTTTTAACCAATGTAATAAAGATACCAATTGTTGGTCCAACGACTCCGCTTATGTTATTTATTTCAAAAAACTCATGAACAAATATATACGGAATACAGATATTCCAACCGCCCAAGTAAAGAACTGTTACAAATAATGAAGAAACTAATAAGTTTAAATAGGAAGCAATATAAAATAAACCAAATTGAATACCCGAATATTCCGTTTGATAACCTGCTACTAATTCTTCTTCTGCTTCTGGCAAATCAAAAGGTAATCTTTCACATTCTGCTAGAGAAGAAATAAAAAAAATCAAAAATCCTATCGGTTGACGCCACAAATTCCACCCCCAAAAACCAGATTTTGCTTGTGCCTCAACTATATCAACTGTACTTGAACTGTTAGATAATCATAGTCGGTGATAACATCACTGTTCTCATCGCTATTACAGAACCGTACATGAGATTCTTACCTCATACGGCTCCTCGAAGTCCAGAAAGAAATTTAAGGACCAGATCGATTGTATTATTTATTTTGATATATTTGTAGAATAGAGCGGATCAAAATAAAATAAAATCTATCGACGTTCCAAAATTCGAGCAATGAAATTCTATCTGTTAGAATACTAAAAATACAAAATTACTTCGGAATTGATCTCATCCTTTAATAATTTCAATTTTTCTTTCTTGAGTAATAACTTTAATCCTTCAATAAAATACTCTTTGTAAAATTCCTTGTTAAAATACCAATAGATATTTCAACCTATCATTTTCTATTACGAGAATATTCCGAATTATGACACGAATTCTATCTCTATGAATATCCATATAGGAGAAAAGAATAAAAAAAATGGATTTTTCTTATTTTTCTATTGGAATTCGATTCTTTTTTTTTCGTTCTTATTCTTCTTTCTGAAAAAACGAAACGACAAGGGGGTTAAAAAAAAGGAAAGGATTATTTCGTTCCGGATAGTCAGTTCTTTAATTGTTGGGTAGGAGCATACTCTGAATTGGAATCATGGGGAGCACTGCCTGATCATTTCTACGAACTTAAAGCCCCGATTAATATACTTTTTGTCGAAATAGCTTTTTCGATAATTTTCAAAATCTCTATTACTAATCCTTTCAAAATCTCTATTACTAATCCTTTGTGTATCTTCGTGTTCCTAACCATCCACTCATTTTTGCTCAATCACCTGTTAGCATTAGGGTAATACTTATGGAGAATACCTATAAATAAACTAATAGTGAAAACTCCATAAAGTTGATTTTTTGAACCCGCTTCAAGTTAGGATGACTAATCAACCAATCTCGGGGCAAACAGTCTTCTTTTTTTATGTTTATTTCTGTTTTCCTTTTTATTCTTGTACCTAGGAAATGAGTCTCAATTTTTTTACTGCAAATTTCGAAGTTGTTTTTTTTTCACTCATATAACTATCCAATTTAGTTCATGAACCAAAATGATGAATAAAAACTGAAGATATTTATTCAATTCATTTCACTTTCTTCCTAAAAAGTGTCTTCCTAAAAAGAAAAGAATAGCGAGAAATTTCTGTTTCAACGAGTCGCACGTAGAGATATGGCTAACACACAAATAGTTAAAGGTATTTCATAACTAATCGATTGAGCAGCAGCTCGTAGACCACCTAAAAAGGAATATTTATTATTTGAGCCATATCCTGACATAAGAAGTCCAATGGGAGCAATACTTGAAATGGCAATCCATAAAAAAACACCAATATTTAGATCAGTTAAAACAAAGTGATAGCCAAAAGGAATTACTGAATAGCTTACGAGAGTTGATATGACTGCTATAGATGGTCCAATACTGAATAAATGAGTATCCCCCCGAGATGGAAAAAGATTCTCTTTGAAAAGTAGTTTTGTCCCATCCGCTAGAGCTTGAAGAACTCCTAAAGGACCTGCATATTCGGGTCCAATGCGTTGTTGTATCCCTGCGGATATTTCTCTTTCTAACCATACAATTACTAGTATGCTTATCGTGATTCCCAATACAAGAGTCAAAATAGGAACAAACTCCCATATAATTCCATAGACCTCGTTTAAGGATTCTAAGCTAGCAAAAGAATGGATAGCTTGTACTTCTGTTGTATCAATTATCATTTCAACGATCAACTTCTCCCATAATGATATCTATACTACCTAGTATTGTCATAATATCAGCCAATTTCATTCTTTTAACTAATTCAGGAAGAATTTGCAAATTGATAAAACCCGGCGGTCGAATTTTCCATCTCCAAGGAAACCCGCTGTGATCCCCTATCAGAAAAATTCCCAATTCTCCTTTTGGGGATTCCACTCTGACATAAAGTTCTTGTTTCGGTAATTCAAAAGTAGGAGAAGTTTTTTTACTAATGAATCGATATTCGAAATCGTTCCATTCCGGATCCTTTTCTCTATCAAAGCGTCGGGTTTCTAAATTCTCATAGGGCCCCCCTGGAATTCCTTCAAGAGCCTGTTGAATAATTTTTATAGATTCCAGCATTTCACCAATTCGGACTAAATAACGCGCTAGTGAATCTCCTTCTTTTTGCCACTGTACTTCCCAATCAAATTCGTCGTAAGACTCATAATGATCAACTTTACGAAGATCCCATTGTACTCCGGAAGCTCGTAGCATTGGTCCCGATAACCCCCAATTTATTGCTTCCTCCGCACCAACAATACCTACTCCTTCAACTCGTTCTAAAAAAATAGGATTTCGCGTAATAAGTTTTTGATATTCAGCAACTCCTGTTAAAAAATAATCGCAAAAATCCAAACATTTATCTATCCAACCATGAGGTAGATCAGCCCCTACCCCCCCGATACGAAAATAATTATGCATCATTCTCATACCAGTGGCAGCTTCAAATAAATCATATATTAACTCTCTCTCTCGAAAAATATAGAAGAAAGGAGTCTGTGTACCAATATCTGCCATAAAAGGTCCAAGCCATAACAAATGAGAAGCTATACGACTTAATTCCAACATAATTACTCTGATATAGCCAGCCCTTTTTGGGACTTGAATATTTCCTAACAGTTCTGGACCATTTACTGTTATTGCTTCTGTGAACATAGTAGCCAAATAATCCCATCGTGTTACATAGGGCAAATATTGTATAATTGTTCGATTTTCTGCAATTTTTTCCATTCCTCTGTGTAAATAACCTAATATTGGTTCACAATCAATAACATCCTCACCGTCTAGCGTAACGATGAGTCGAAGAACACCGTGCATTGATGGGTGGTGGGGACCCATATTCACTATCATAAGGTCTTTTCGTTTAGCTGGTATATTCATAGGAGTTTCCTCGATCCATTCCACGAGTTACTGAAAACAAAAAGAAGTTCATCTCAAGATCTAATAAATCAAATAATTCAACAAAACTCTTCAAATTAAGAAATTAATGAGTTTTTAACTTCCTTTTAACTTCCGAATATCCAATCGACTAATTAATTCTTTATAACGTACTTTATTTTTTTTTTTTTTTCTAAATAAGACAACAGTCGTTGGCGTTTTCCTAAAATTTTCCGCAAACCTCTCTGAGATAAATAGTCTTTTCTATGCAATTCCAAATGTGAAGTAAGTCTTCGTATCTTATTTGTGAAACTTACTATTTGAAATTCAGCAGATCCCTTGTTTTCGTCTTTTTCTTTTTGTGAAATAACTGAAATGAATGAATTTTTTACCATAAAACAAGGACTCCCCCCCCTTTTTTTTTAGTTTTAAGTTTAAGATATTTTTTATTGATCAGTAATAATAATAAATTAATAAATGTATGCTATTAATAAATAATGTATGCTATTAATAAATAATGTCAGTTCATCTTAATTTTGTATACACAAAAATCTTTACTTTGTTAGTAATTCCAAATTCTATTTGACAGAATTTGGAATTAATCAATCCAAAGTTTTACGGGTGGTCTATTTCGTCGCTTACAAAGAAGAAAAAAATTCTACCTAAAAAAAAAGTAAAAAAAAAATTCCATTGATTCATTTCTATTTCTAGATCTAGATTGATAGATGATTGAATTCTATGGACCAGAATGGAATATGGAGGATAAAAGAATAAGGCGGCTATCTTCTTCTTTTCATATACTATACCAAACAGGCTATGATATATAATATATATATCAAAAATTCGCCCTTATTAAAATTTCAACCGCGGATATATATATATTCTTACCATACTGAACCGACTGCCATTATTGGTATGGAACCAATAGCGATTCATACAAGCTAAATCCTCTAATCGAAAATTGGGCCAAAGAAAAAATTTCAATTTAATTAGGTTCTTTTTTTCTCTCCAAAAATGTTTGGTTTTCTTCAAAACGGGACTGCCTTTTTTTATGTTATTACCAGTGAAAATTTCTGGATTTATATGAATATCATTTTTATTTTTAAAATTGAAAGAAATTCGAATTCTTAATTCTCTACGACGTTTAGGGGATAAAATATTTTCAGGAACAAGTAAATCATAATCATTTTTTTCTCTATTTCCCATTATCTTGGAATGTCTTTCATCGGTAAAAGTCTTTTTTTTTTTATCAACATAGAATTTTTCTCTATATTTTTTATTAATTTGTTCTTTGTTCTTATGAACTAATAAGATACCCACCATTTGATACAAAAGAAATTGTCCATCAGTTTTTATCGACAGACGAACAGGTTCAATAATCAATATTCTCTTTTTCATCAATTCTGTAAGAGTTACATCTTTCTGAACCATCAGAATATTCAGATTTAGTTCTTTCCTTTGAATAGCCGATATAATAATTTCTCGTGGATTTGTCAGTCTAAGCAGGAAACAATATGTTTTGATATTATCAATTATTTTTTGATTTAACGAAACATTCCATCTTAATTGAAAACATAAATACTCTTTTAGGAAGAAATCAAGCTCTACTTCTGTATGACTTTTGTTTTGCTTTTTATTTCTAGGTTTTGTCATCTCTAATCCCATATAATCGTCGTCAATATCTTTTTCTTCATGATTTCGATTCTCTAATTCAATAATTTTGTTTTTATTCGATGATATAGATATAAGAAGGTCGCCTTTTTTATTCCCGTTGATTTTCTTATTTTTACTAATATTTTTATTTCTATGAAAATTTGAAAGAAGAAATTCAATCGGTATTGTCCATGGTTTTTTCTTATATGTGTTGTAAAGTATCACAAATTTTCGAAAGAACCAAACTTCAAAATTCAATATGAGACTCTTTTGTATTTCTTCATTCATTCCCATCCAATCAAAAAAAAGGGGGGTTTGGTTAGATGCATTGATTGCGTGATCTTGGGAAATTGGAAGAAAAGAAATATTTTTCTTATCAATTTTAGCAATTATTTGGTATTTATTAGTTGGAGTCTTAGTGTTTTTTTTATCTTTGCTTCCGGTATCGATCCAGGACTCAATATCGACCCTCTTTCTAAGACAAAAATGGATAAGTCGCCAATCAAAATATTTTCGGTCTGGGCTTTTCTCGATATCGCTAATATCATTTTTCGCTAGATAATTAGTCATAGGAATACCTTCTAAGATGTCAAATAATTTGCTTTTATTTGTGTTGGAATTATAAAGAATCGTTTCTTTATTAGTTGGTGATTCGTAAATAAAAAAGTCCGTCTTTTTTTCATAATTAATAGATTTATATGATAAACAACTATATTTAGTGTGTTTTTTAAAATTCTTCTTTTGCTTTTGATTCGAAAATAAGTTTACCTCCAATTTTTTGTCATAATGAATTAATTGGTCTTGTTCATGTAAATTCCATTTGCTTAATTTTTTATTTTCAACCATATGGTGTTGATAGATTCGATTTCGACATTTTTCGGTTATTAATCTAGACCATCTAAGCTGAGATAAATCATATTTATATTGATAATGACTTCTTAACCAGTTTTTCCATTGATTCATTAAAGAAAAAGAATTTATCAAATTTTTTTCTTTTAATTCCGAATTAAAAAATCCTTGGGCTCTAAAATAATCTTTTATTTCATTCTTAAGAAAAAGGTTATGGTATTCAAAGATCCATCTTAACTTATATAAGTTAACAATTTTTGTTTGTGATAGTTTGTAAAATACATAGGCTTGTGATAAGAAAGATATATCACAAAAAATCTTTGAATTATTATTAATAACAGCGATATCTCTTGACTTTTTTATAATCGAAATAAAGTGCAATTTTTTTTGATTTGGTTTCTCGATTTTTTTTTGATTTGATTCATTAATGGAAATGTATTTAGTAATAATCTTTTTTATTGATTCAAGAAAAAGCTGTGCATTGAGCCTTGGAATATTAATGATACTTAAAAAGATATCTAT